AAAGAGACAAATAATTGAGGCAAATCTAGCTCTCCGACGAGCTAGGACAAGAGTAGAAGCTGTCAATGTGGTTTCCTAACTAGTTAGTGCGTTAGAGTTCGAGTAATAAAAAAAAGTTCTGTTTCTAAACCAACCCTATATTTTATTTGGATTGTATTCTGTCGAGTGAATCCAATCAAGCAGAATCCAATTTTGATACAACACAATTCAAAAAATAAATATAAATAAATAAATAAAAATCAAAGAGACGTGGGGAAAAAACTTATTAGATACCATTGACTCAGGTATCTAATAAGTTATACCTACTATTGGATTTGAACCAACGACTCCCGCCGTATGAAAGCAATACTCTAACCACTGAGTTAAGTAGGTCGTTTATGATCCCAAAGAGACCCAAAAGGAGCCCATCCCATCAACGGATTATAAATATCATATTGCTTATAAGCAATAATAGTCTAACCAATACCACTCAAAAACGGAGGATGCTGGATTATAGAATATTTAGCTTGACAAGAAATGAAATCAATGATAAAATATACACACAAGCACTAACAAGCACTAAGGGCTATAGCTCAGTCGGTAGAGCACCTCGTTTACACGCGCGCCAATGTTTTTCAGGGGAATTCCATCCTAAACTCACAAAAATGGATCTTATTGAGAAATCGATGTCTTACTCCATAACTTTAACTTTGAGGGAACAATAGCATGACAAATGGTTTGGTCCGATTTGAGTGCCCATTTAAATACCAAGCGGACCCCATCATTGATTTGAGATATTGATAAGGTGAATACCAGTACACTCAATGCTAGGCATAATGAGTATAAGGTCCTCAAAAAACCTCTTTTCGTTCTATGAACTTTAAGGTGTATTAAGTTTCATATTTTTTTTTTTATTTTTTAAGACGAACGATAGAGATTTCATTTACCTTAAAACGATCTAGCCCGGAGGCAGACCTACGTCAAGATAACCCCACCTTTGAAACACTTTGGTAATGCTCCTGGATCAGAATCCCAAATAATGAATCAGAGCACATGGAACCATCTCCTTATCTTATTTTTCTGTCAAGAAAAAGTATGGTGAATTGGCTGATATTTCTATCAGTTAATGAAAGAGCCCAATGCAAAAAAAATGCGTGTTGGGTCTTTGAAACAGTTCCGATCATTTTGATAATAAAAAGTTTGATCTGTTTTACCGAGAAGGTCTACGGTTCGAGTCCGTATAGCCCTAGAGCCCTACTAAAATGAAAAAAAAAAAATGAAGAAAATAAAAAATTGGAAATATATCATTTTTATATAATTTTCATTCTTGCTTGTTGCTTGAAACTGACCGGTTGGTTCATAGAAATACATTTTTGGATAAAAAAATAACTCACAGGAATATTTTCAATAAGAACAGAAAACTGAAAGAAAAATGTGTTTGAAGATGATCGAATCGATCCTTTTCCACCCGTAGATAACTAAAACAACCAATCTTTCGTCATTAATTTAATCTTCGAAGTGAAATTCCATAGGAAATTTCCTGCCCACAACCAAGGGGTTAAGTTAATGGTATTACTTTTCTTTGGTATAACTAATCTTAAAGAATTTAAGAAGTCAAAATCATGCCATCAGCCCGGTGAAAAACTCCAAAGAGTTATTCACATAGATCTAGAGAATAACTTGATGTATTTGTTGACAAGCTAAAGTTTGTTGAAAAACGAACCTCTTTGCTTTGGTAAGTTTCATTGTCAACAATGGAAAATAAGCTTTTTGTTCGTATACCTTACTTAGACCGAGCGAAGCACAACTAAAGGCGGATGGTATTCGTTTTCGGTATTCAATCACGAGAAAACCCCGCCCAGATTCTAATAAACGAAATATACCAACACTAAGAAAAAGAAAAGAGATTCCAAATACTTAGATGGAAATACCTATTCATTCTCTTACATTTGAATACTTGTTCGATTCTAAATCACTACTAAAAAAAGACAAAAAGACCTCCCGATTCTATTCCTAAAAAAAAAATAGAAATTTCTAAATTTTTATATAAAAATTTCAAATAATCAAAAGAAAAAGAAGTTTGAAATTCTTAAACACAAAAAAAAAGTTCTATTTTATTTGTTTATTTGGAAGTGGCTTTCTTTAGCAAGACTTCTAGGACAAAAGCTTTGTCTAAGCGTAAGATAGTTAGTTATCCTAACTAAAGAAACTAAAGAAATGAACAAAAATAAAAAATTTAAGTATACTTGAAATAGGATTCCAGCCAAGCCAGTCAAAAATCTTGAAATGAGATATGCCACACAATAATCAAAGGAAACTAGATGGTTTGGTCAAAATGAATTGTTGCTTTGACTAAACAGTTATAGATGACTTTACAACTTCATTTCGAATCGACCAATCCGGTCTATTTTTCCACGTTCATAGGAGTGCATCTATGTTTTTGCTTTACGAATATAATATTTTTGGGGCATTTCTACTAATATCAAGTCTTATTCCTATTTTGGCATTTTTGATTTCCGGA